GGGAAATTGTGCAGATTTAGCAATAGCACCGCCAAATAATAGAACAGCGCACAAAGTAACAAATAAAAAATTGACCTCATTAGTAGAAATCAAGTTATTTAATATTTGGAATAAATCACGAAATTCGAAACTTCCTGTTACCCAATAAAACCCCAAAATGCCTAATAATAAACCAAAATCACCAACACGATTAGTTACAAACGCTTTTTGACAAGCCTTTGCTGCAACAGGTCGTGTGAACCAAAATCCTATTAATAGATACGAACACATTCCAACCAATTCCCAAAAAATATAAATTTGTATCAAATTTGAACTAGTAACTAATCCCAACATGGAAGTACTGAAAAAACTCATATAAGCAAAAAATCTCAGATATCCATGATCATGAGACATATAATTATCACTATAAATAAGAACTAAAATTCCAACAGTAGTGATTAATATTGACATAATAGAAGTAAGTGGATCGATTAAGTATCCGAATTCTAAAGAAAAATCATTATTGATAATCCAAGACCATACATATTGATAGACAGAACTGCTATTTATTTGCTGAATAGACAGATTCATGGAAAAAATCATGACTATACTTAACAATAAAACGCTCTGAAAAGCCCACATACGACGAAGACTTTTTGTTGCCGTCGGAAAAAGAAGAAGTCCCACCCCTATTAACATAGGAACTGGAAGTGGAAGAAAAGGTATTATCCACGCATATTGATATGTCTGTTCCATAAAAAAAGTTTTTTATTCTTAATTAATTGTTTCCGATTCACCGGATCTTACCTCTTTCGAAAAAGTCACTAAAAAATCAAGATATGCACTAATTTATTTAAATTTAATTTCATCATTTTAATTTTATATTAGTATTTATTTTGAGTCTTTTCAAAATCGTTCAAATATTCAAAACAAGAAGTTACAATTGGAGAAATGATATGACCAAGTGCCATATATAAAATATAAATAAAAAGAATATAAATAGGAAATATAATATAAAATATAAATAAAAAGAATATAAATATAAATAAATATATTATTACGAGAAATTATCATAATAATTAATAATCGTAATAATAATTAATAAAAATAATAAAACAATTTAGGCTAAAAAGAGTACTGATGCTGATATGAATTATATGAATTATAGGATTAACTAAGGTCATTGGTCTAATGAAAAAACTCTTTATTTTAGTTACTTTATTTCAACTCATTAACTAATTCATTATGGGATTGATTGTTTTCCATTTCAATCAAAACAATTTATTAGTAAAGTTTAGAAGATTATAGATCTAAAATGAACTTTTTTTATCAAAAAAACGGATCTTTCTTACTAGTCTCATTCGAATTTGAAAATGGAATTTAGGTGTATTTTTTCTCAAGTTTTACTAAAAAAAGATTACTAAAAAAAGACTCACGTTTTTAGGCAAAAGTTTACAATCCTTTGAGGTATTTTATTACATGTAAATAAAGTATAGAATAGAATGACGAAAATAAAGGTCTTTTAGGCTCTTTATTTATTTTATTAAGTTTGATTTCTATCACATAGCAGATTCTAAAGATATAACTTTGAGATATAAACAACGAGAATTAAGAGTTCCAAACCAAAAATTTTTGGTTTTACGAATAGTGTATGGAATCAAAAATTTTTTATGTTATTTCGAGTCATTTTTGATCAAATTTTTACAGATATATCTATATATATCTATATTTCTTTTTTATGAAGAGAATCTTTTTTAGAGAAAAATAGATCATGAATAAGAAAAAATAATTGGTTTTGAACAATAGATGTCTTTCACATCCAACTATAACAATGAGTAACTTCTTCATTTTTAAATGGCAGTTCCAAAAAAACGTACTTCGATATCAAAAAAGCGTATTCGTAAAAATATTTGGAAAAGGAAAGGATATTGGGCAGCGTTAAAAGCTTTGTCATTAGGGAAATCTCTTTCTACCGGGAATTCAAAAAGTTTTTTTGTACGACAAACAACTAAGTCCTAAAAGATTGGAATAATCAGAATGGATTTGACTCAAAAAATTGGATCAGTAATTATCTATTATCTATATTTGTTAATATCTATATCTATATTTCTATATCTATATTAAATAATAAAACAATTGGCAGTCCTAGACTTTTAATCTTATCTTATTCTTTTCTTATAAGATAAGATAAAAATTCTTGTATTTTCTGAAATCTAAAGAAATAAAAAATATTGTATTTTTTTTAGTATATTTTCAATCAGATTTTGGTGGTGGGGAGTCTTATTTTCCCCATCGACCTTTACAATAATGATAATGAAAAATTTTTATCTTTCTCGGGAAGGGCAGATATAAGATTTTTAGTTAAAATTAATGAATTGTTGAAACTAATTGATTTCATGTTAAAAATTTTTGGATAACTTTCTTACTTCTTCATTTATTTACTATTTTACTATATGGAATATGGAATGTATTTATCATATATCTACAACTTTCAGTCCAATCAATAAAAAAACTTCATTGT